TAATAGATAAGAACACATTCCAACCAATTCCCAAAAAATATAAATTTGTATTAAATTCGAACTTGTAACTAATCCCAACATTGAAGTATTGAAAAAACTCATATAAGCAAAAAATCTCAAATATCCTTGATCATGAGACATATAATTGTCACTATAAATAAGAACCAGAATTCCAACAGTAGTGATTAATATTAACATAATAGAAGTAAGTGGATCGATAAAGTATCCGAACTCGAAAGAAAAATCATTATTGATGGTCCAAGACCCTACGGATTGATAGATAGAAGTTCTATCGATTTGCTGAATAGATAGATCGACCGAAAAAATCATAACTATACTTAACAATAAAATACTAGGAAAAGCCCACATACGGCGAAGATTTTTTGTTGCCGTCGGAAAAAACAGAAGCCCCACTCCTATTAACATAGGGACTGGAAGTGGAACGAACGGTATGATCCAGGAATATTTATATGTATGTTCCATAAAATAATAATAACTTTTTTATTCTTAATTAATTGTTTCTGATTCACCAGTTCTTATCTCTTTTAAAAGAGATTAATAAAAAAAATTAAGGTATTAAAAAAATGCAAATAAAATTTTCTATTCATAGTTATTTTGAATCTTTCCCAACTACTTCAAAAAAAAAATTCAAAGTTCAAAGCAGTCAAATGATATAACTAAGTTACTAGTCAAAAATAAATAATTCTTTTTGACTAAGTAAGATTTTTATGAAGATGGAGCAAATTCAAATTTCAATTATTATTCCCTATTACAATAATTTATGTACATAGATCAAGAGTAAAGAATTATACCAAATTAAGTACTTGATTTTGATATAAATCATAGGATGACTCATACCTTTCGCCAATAAACTAAGAACTAAGTATTTTTGTTTGTTTATTCGTTGTTTATTCAGAATCATTAACTAATTCATTTCGTACCGGATTAATTGTCTTCCATTACAATAAATGGCAGTTAATAACTAATTACTAGAAAAAAAAGATGAAATTTTTTTTATTAGGTAGGTAAAACTTGTTCGATGTATTTTTCATATAGAAATGTAGCATGCCGAAAATAGATAGAAATAGAAACGAAAGGACTTTTGCCTTTAACTTCATTCAACCAATTCGATTTCTATTTTATGGCATAATTCACCCTATAGACCCTATAGATATCGATTTGAATAGGTATATAAAGGTACCACCAATAACTCGGAAATATGAATTATTCTTTCGCGGATATTTATGGAATAGAAATTGAAAAACTGCTATATCATATTGTTTTTTTTGTTCTAGTAAGATTTTATGCCATTTTCACATATTTCTTTTTTTTTAGAAGGGTAGTATAATTTAGAGAATAAATAGACAGATAATGAAATGAATAGTAAAAATAAAAAATGATTTGTTTTTAAACAATAGATGTCTTTCACATCCAATTTGATCAATAAATAACCTTTTATTTTTTGAATGGCAGTTCCAAAAAAACGTACTTCTATATTAAAAAAACGTATTCGTAAAAAGATTTGGAAAAAGGGAGGATATTGGGCAGCGTTGAAAGCTTTTTCGTTAGCGAAATCCCTTTCTACCGGGAATTCAAAAAGTTTTTTTTACGTTTACGTCAAATAAATAAGAAAACGCTGGAATAATCCGACTCAGCCTGACGAAAAATGAGTTAATTTCGTTTCGAATTTATATTCTATAATATAGAATAGGAAAATCGAACTAAAAATAAGTAAGTAACGATTTCCATTCCCTAGTGTTTTGAACCAATTGATTTGTCTACTGAATTCGAAAAAATGGTACTTTTTTTTTTATTTGAAAACAGAATCAAGACAAACTAAAAAGTTTCACCTTTCTTTTTATTTGAATATTTTTTTTTAGTCCCAAGATGGGGATTCTTATTTTCCCCATCACCCCACCCACTTATAAATAACACAATAATAATTTTTTTTCTATTTAGACTATAAAAGAGGAGATATAAAATCGTTAGGCAAAACCAAGGTTAGGAAAAATCAATGGGTTGTTAAAACTAATTGATTTGAAACTAATTGATTAAGTATAAAACTTTTTTGTAACTTTCTAAATTATTATTTTTCTGAATTACTATATCACTATATATATCCCATATCTCGCACTTGCATTCCAATTGCGAAAAGCACCCTTTCCCATTTAGGCAGATATTGTATACGAATAGTGTGAAAATTTTAAGTGATTCAAAAAAAATCCTAGGTTTGAAAGGAAGGATCAATCAAAAAATATATATCTTTAGAATTCGAATTTATAAAAAATTTTTCGAAGTCGAGTACAATTACAATTACGATAGAAATCAAAAAATTTTTATATAATATGGTCCAACCCAAAACCTAATTGGTTTGATAAATCCTAGCACAAATTAATACTGAAAAAAAAACCTAACAATTACAACAATACAAAAGTTATAAAAAAAAAAAGGGAAGGAAAGAACATTTTGTTTTAGTTTTTCCCTGGATTGAAGTTAGAACTATTTAGTTACAACCGTTACAACTGAAATCTTAAATAACTAAATAAGACGACAAAAAGGGGAATCTTTTAATCTCTATTTTAATCTCTATTTAAATAACTTTTTATTCATCAATTTGAATGCTTCCTAAAAATAAAAAAGATTTCATTGAAATTGAGTCTTTTAATCTCGACGATTGGGTAAAAATAGGTTATTATTATTTTGAGCAAGCCGCTATGGTGAAATCGGTAGACACGCTGCTCTTAGGAAGCAGTGCTAGAGCATCTCGGTTCGAGTCCGAGTGGCGGCATAGCATCTTCGAAAAGATATACAAAAAGCCCGCCAATGAATTTAATTTATGATTCCCATTCTGCATACTTAAGGGATTCTCGCTTTTCATTTTTTTTTTATTTATGATATTTTCAACTTTAGAGCATATATTAACTCATATATCCTTTTCAGTCGTTTCAATTGGAATTACAATTCATTTGATAACCTTATTAGTCGATGAAATCAAAGGACTATATAATTCATCAGAAAAGGGGATGATAGCTACTGTTTTCTGTCTAACAGGATTATTAATCACCCGTTGGATTTATTTGAGGCATTTCCCATTAAGTGATTTATACGAATCATTAATCTTTCTTTCATGGAGTTTCTCCATTATTCATAGGATTTTCTATTTTAAAAATCCTAAAAATAATTTAAGCACTATAACCGCGCCAAGTGCTATTTTTACCCAAGGCTTTGCTACTTCGGGTTTTTTAACCAAACTGCATCAATCCGGCATATTAGTACCCGCTCTTCAAGTCCAGTGGTTAATGATGCACGTAAGTATGATGGTATTAGGCTATGCAGCTCTTTTATGTGGATCATTATTATCCACAGCTCTGCTAGTCATTACATTTCGAAAAGTTATAAGGATTTTTGGGAAAAGCAATAATTTTTTAAATGGAAATGAGTCATTTTGCTTTGGCGAAATCCAATACATGAATAAAAAAAGTAATCTTTTACTAAATACTTATTTTCTTTCTGCGAGAAATTTTTACAGGTATCAAATGATTCAACAATTGGATCGTTGGAGTTATCGTATTATTAGTTTAGGATTTATCTTTTTAACCATAGGGATTCTTTCGGGAGCAGTATGGGCTAATGAAGCATGGGGATCATATTGGAATTGGGATCCCAAGGAAACTTGGGCATTTATTACTTGGACTATATTCGGAATTTATTTACATACTCGAACAAATACAAATTTGGAAGGTGTAAATTCCGCAATTGTGGCTTCTCTGGGCTTTCTTATAATTTGGATATGCTATTTCGGGGTCAATCTATTAGGAATAGGGTTACATAGTTATGGTTCATTTAATTAACATCTACTTGAATTGAAGAAGAAAGGGCTTGATGAATCCAAATATAGGACGGCGCATATATCGAAACAAACCTTAGTGTAAGACGCTGAGAACCTTTTGAATCAAACGGTGTGGTGATTCAAAAGGTTCTTACAAAGGCCAAAGGCGTCTGGTCACAATTAAAATTCAATTTTTTTTTACTTCGTTTTTTTTTTATTTAACTTAAACTTAAGAGAAGAAAAAAGACTTCTTTTTTCATTGGACAACGAACTATTTTTTAAATCATGGAATTGCTTTTTTCATTTTTTTTTGTTTTATTTTATTCATGAAAACTATCTATAAAAAAAAATTAGATATAATAACTTCGACCTTGTCCACTGATAGTGAGAGAACGAAATCCGGATAAATACCAATACCTATTACGGGTAGAAGAATAGAGATCAAAACAAATAACTCCCGTGGTCCAGAATCAAAAAAATAAGAGTTTGGAGCATTAAATAGCTTGTACCCATAGAACATTTGCCGTGACATAGATAATGAATAAATAGGAGTTAATATCATTCCAATTGCCATTACAAAAGTGATTAGGATTTTTGGCATTAACAAAAATTTTTGGCTGGTAATTATTCCCAAAAATATTATCAATTCCGCAACAAAACCACTCATGCCCGGCAATGCAAGGGAAGCCATCGATAAGATACTGAATAGCGTGAATATCTTTGGAATTGGGATAGCCAGCCCGCCCATTTCGTCGAGATAAGCAAGACGTATTCTATCAAAACTCGTTCCTGCCAAGAAAAAAAGTGCAGCACTAATAAACCCATGAGAAATTATTTGTAAAATGGCTCCGTTAAGTCCTGTATCGGTTAGCGAGCCGATTCCTATAATTATGAAACCCATATGAGATACGGAGGAATAAGCTATTCTTTTTTTTAAATTCCGTTGGCCAGGAGATGCTGAAGCTGCATAAATTATTTGTATTGTACCTACTATCATGAACCAGGGAGAAAATATAGAATGAGCGCGCGGTAATAGTTCCATATTGATCCGAACCAACCCATACGCCCCCATTTTTAATAAGATTCCGGCTAAAAGCATACAAGTACTGTAATGCGCCTCTCCGTGGGTGTCTGGTAACCATGTATGGAAGGGTATAATCGGTGATTTGACAGCAAAAGCAATAAGAAATCCAATATAGAATATTATTTCCAGTACCACGGGATACGATTGATTAGCCAATGTTTCCAAATTTAATGTTGGTTCATTGGAACCATATAAACCGATACCCAAAACACCTAGTAATAGAAAAACGGAACCTCCTGCAGTGTACAAAATAAACTTTGTAGCTGAATAAAGACGTTTCTTTCCACCCCACACAGATAGAAGTAGATAAACGGGAATTAATTCTAACTCCCACATGATGAAAAAAAGTAAAAGGTCCCAAGAACAAAATGGTCCTATTTGGCCGCTGTACATCGCTAACATCAGGAAATGGAATAGTCTGGAATTCCGAGTAACTGGCCGAGCCGCTAAAGTAGCTAAAGTGGTAATAAATCCCGTCAGTAAAATAGGTCCTAGGGAAAGTCCATCTATTCCCAATCGCCAGTCAAAATCAAAAACGTTGATCCATTTATAATCCTCTGCCAGCTGGATTAATGGATCGTCCAATCGGAAATGATAACAGAATGCATAGGCCGTTAGAAGGAGTTCTAAGACACATATATATACGGTATACCCTCTCGTCACCTTATTTCCTCTATGGGGGAGAAAGAAAATTAAAGAACCTGCGGCGATTGGAAAAACTACAATTATTGTTAACCAAGGAAAATAATTCGTGGTAAAGACAAGATACACTTGGACCATAAAAACCCGTGCTCGAAAAGAGAATATAGTCTTATTTTGTTTTTCTTTTTCGAGTACGGGGTTTTGTGGGTAATCGGTAAAAAAAAGAAACTGTATTCAAAATGTATTCAAGTGGGGTTTTCGGGAACGTATCAATATCAATAAGCTAGACCCATGCTTCGAGTTGTTTCATGCCATAAATAAACTCGAACACTCAAGAAATCCGTTGGACAGGCGGATTCACATCGCTTACAACCAACACAGTCCTCTGTTCTTGGAGCCGAAGCAATTTGCTTTGCTTTACATCCGTCCCAAGGTATCATTTCTAATACATCTGTGGGGCAAGCTCGGACACATTGAGTACACCCTATACATGTATCATAAATCTTTACTGCATGTGACATTGGATCTATCAATTTTTGAACTCTTAAATTTTCGATCTAGTCAATTTGGAAACATCATACCAGATGAATCAATGATTTACCAGAATTTTTCTAATTAATCCACTTCTGGATCAACTCCTAAGAGGGAACAAGGATACTTTGATTTCTTCCGGTTTCACAAATATGATCGAGGTTATGACATATTATATATGCTAAGTCGAATTGCTGGCTATTATTCTAAATACTACTTATTCAACAAAGTCGATTGATTGATACGAGTCGATTTTCTGTTACGATAAATTGAGGAAACAATAGCTGATCCAATAGCTGCTTCAGCGGCTGCAATAGCTATAACAAAAATTGAGAAAATATCTCCTTTTAATTGTCGACTATCAAAAAAATCAGAGAATGTTACGAAATTTATATTAACCGCATTTAGTATAAGTTCAAGACACATCAGGGCCCGAACCATATTTCGGCTCGTGATCAATCCATAGATACCGATCGAAAATAAATAGGCACTCAAAACAAGTACATGCTCAAGCATCATTGACCAACTCCGTACCAATTTCGATTCATTTCAATATGAACAATAATTCAAGTGATTCGATTGCTTAGAATATAACAAGTACGGAACAAAAGAATATATTGATAGTAGATCGAATAAAAAAATTTCTATTTTGATTTTCTATTTATACATGAATACTATTCAAACATGAATACTATTCAACTAGAATTGAAGGGAAAAAGATGTGATAACACAGAAAAAGGTTGAATTTGGATTGCTGTTGCTAGTTATAAAGATTTTTTACTGACGAGCCACGGCAATTGCACCTATCAAAGCAACTAAAAGAATTATTGAAACAAGTTCAAATGGAAGAAAAAAGTCTGTTGATAAATGAATTCCAATTTGTTGACTATTACTTATCAAATCTTGTTCTATAATCTGGTTGGATCGTGTAGTCCAAATAATCCCGTACCATGACGTATCTAGAATAGTAGTGATTAGCGAAAAAAAAATACTTGTACAAACCAGGGAAGTAACCCCATCACCAATAGTCCAAAGATTAAAATTCAAATCGTTGGAATCGTCTGAACCATTCATGAACATTACAGCAAATATGATTAAAACATTTACAGCTCCCACGTAAATAAGGAGCTGTGCGGCAGCTACAAAATGGGAATTTGATAGAATATAGAATAAGGATATACAAACAAGAACCAATCCCAAGGAAAAGGCCGAATAAATTGGGTTGGTAAGTAATACCACTCCCAGACCTCCTAATATAAGACCCGATCCCAGAAAAACTAAAAGAAAATCATGTATTGGTCCAGGCAAATCCATTATATTAAAATAAGAAATAAATAAATCGAAATGTTTTTCATGACCTTATTGAACCGACCAGGAAAAATTTTTTTATGAGACATTCCCAATTGAATTAAATTCTAATCTACTAAGTGGGAATTGATGCGGGTACAGCTATTGGATCAATTTCGTTCTTTTCTTTATTCGAAATGGACATTTGAAATTGAACCTATATAGTTCGAAAAAATTATGTATATATTAATAGACTTTCAATACAAATATACCAAAACTGAACCTTAGTAATTGGAAATTAAGAGGTTTACCCATTTTTTCTTTGAGGCGAATTCAAAACTGTTCGAATTGTAAAATCGTCAATTACTGACATTGGTAAACGACCTAAAGCAATTTGATTATAATTCAATTCATGACGGTCATAAGTAGCAAGTTCATATTCTTCAGTCATTGATAAACAATTTGTTGGACAATACTCAACGCAGTTACCACAAAAAATACAAATTCCAAAATCAATACTATAATTAAGCAATCGTTTCTTTCGAATATCTGTTTCCAATTTCCAATCAACAACAGGCAGATCTATAGGACAGACGCGAACACATACTTCACAAGCAATACATTTATCAAATTCAAAATGGATTCGACCGCGAAAACGCTCCGATGTGATTAATTTTTCATAAGGATATTGAATAGTTACAGGTAAACGATTTGCTTGGGATAAGGTAATCATGAAACTTTGACCAATGTACCTTGCAGCTCGTATTGTTTGTTGACCATAATTCATGAATCCAGTTACCATAGGGAACATATCGTGAATATCTCTGAATAATTTGAGTTTCTTTCTTTCTCTTGTTTGAGACAAGTGGCAAATATCGTATTCCCTTTTTCTTTACAGGGAAAGGAGTTGGGAAGAAGTTGTTAATAATAGATTACCGAGAGAAATAGGTAAAAGAAATTTCCAGCCAAGATTTAATAGTTGGTCCATTCTTAGTCTAGGTAAAGTCCATCTTGTTGTAATAGGAATGAACAAGAACAAATAAGTTTTAGCTAATGTAATAAAGATACCAATTGTCGTTCCAAAGATTCCATCCGCTTTATTTATTTCAAATAGCTCAGGAACAAATATATATGGAATGGAAAGGTTCCAACCACCCAAGTAAAGAACTGTTACAAATAATGAGGAAACTAATAGATTTAGATAGGAAGCAACGTAAAATAAACCAAATTTGATTCCTGAATATTCGGTTTGATAACCTGCTACTAATTCTTCTTCTGCTTCTGGTAAATCAAAAGGTAATCTCTCGCATTCCGCTAGGGAAGAAATTAGAAAAACGATAAACCCTATAGGTTGACGCCACAAATTCCACCCCCAAACCCCATATTTTGCTTGCGCCCCAACTATATCAACTGTACTTGAACTGTTAGATAATCATAGTCGGTGAGAACATTACTGTTCCCATCGCTATTACAAAACCGTACATGAGATTTTCACCTCATACGGCTCCTCAGGGCCACAAATAAATGTAAGGACCGGGCCAGTATTAGTTAGCTTGATATGGTTATAGGATAGATAGAGTCAAAATGAAAATCTAGCGGACGGGCCCCAATTATACCAATGGAATTCTGTCTGCTATAAGGATAAAAAAAAGAGGATTTCTGAATTAATCTCATCCTTTAATAATTTCAATTTTTCTGTGTTGAGTAATAACTTAATCAACCCTTCAATAAAATACTCTTTGTAGAAATATCAATAGATATTTCAACCCATCCTTTTATTTTGATTCCGAAAAAGAATTAGACATTTCATTAGTTCATGAATGATTTTATTTCTATGAATATATGAAAGAAAGAATAAAAGGATCCCTTTTTTTTATATTGTAATTCTATTTGTTCTACTTTTTTTGTTCCTCTTCTTCTTTCGGAGAAAAAGGGGGGGCTTAAAAAAAGTAAAGGATTATTTCGTTCCTGATAGTCATTTCTTTAATTAGTGAATAGGAGCATACTCTGGATCGGAATTGTGGGGAGTACTGCCTGATCATTTCTACCAACTTAAAGCCCCAATTAGTATTCTGTTTATGTTATGCAGAAGTATCCTTTTAGATAATTTACATAATCTCCATTACTAATCCGTTGTGTGTATTTTGGTGTTCCTTACTATCCACCCATTTTTTTTTCAATCCCCCCCTTTTTGGAATCTATGTATTGTAATACATACAACCCCCAGTGAAAATGCCATATGGTTGATCTTTTGAGCCCGCTTCAAGCTAGGATGACCAATCAACCAATCTTGGGGTAAAGCGCTTCTTCCACTTTTGTTTACTTCCCCTTAACTCTTGTACATAGGAAATGAGACTCAATCCACTTTTACTGCGAATTTAGAAGTTGTTTTCTTTCACTCATATATAACTATCTAATTTCTTTTATTAACCGAAAGAATAAATAAATGAATAAAAAAATCAAGATATCTCTTCAATTTTTTTTCTAGAGCGAAAAAGAAAAGCTTAGGTTTTAGCGAACCACACGTAGAGATATTGATAAAACACATAAAGTTAATGGTATTTCATAACTAATTGATTGAGCAGCAGCTCGCAGACCACCTAAAAAGGAATATTTATTATTTGATCCATATCCGGACATAAGAAGTCCAATAGGAGCAATACTTGAAATGGCAATCCATAAAAAAATACCGATATTGAGGTCAGCTAAAACAAGGTTATAACTAAAAGGAATTACTGAATAACTTAGTAGAATTGCTATGACTGCTATAGATGGTCCAATACTGAATAAACGAGTATTTCCTCTAGATGGAAGAAGATTCTCTTTGAAAAGTAGTTTTGTCCCGTCTGCTAAAGCTTGAAGAATTCCCAAAGGGCTAGCGTATTCAGGCCCAATACGTTGTTGTATTCCTGCGGATATTTCTCTTTCTAACCACACAATTACTAGTACGCCTATTGTGATTCCCAATACAGGAGTAAAAATAGGGACAAGCATCCATATGATCTCGGAGACCTCTTGTAAGGATTCTAATCTGGAAAAAGAATTGATATCTTGTACTTCCGTTGTATCAATTATCATTTCAACGATCAACTTCCCCCATAATGATATCTATACTACCTAATATCGTCATAATATCAGCCAATTTCCTTCTTTTAACTAATTGAGGAAGAATTTGCAAATTGATAAAACCCGGCGGGCGAATTTTCCATCTCCAAGGAAAACCACTTTGATCTCCTATCATAAAAATTCCCAATTCTCCTTTTGGGGCTTCGACTCTTACATAAAGTTCTTGTTTCGGCAATTCAAAAGTCGGAGAAGGTTTTTTACTAATGAATCGATCTTCAAAATAATTCCATTCTGGATCGCTTTCTCTCTCAAAGCACTGGATTTCTAAATTCTCATAGGGTCCGCCCGGAATTCCTTCCAAAGCCTGTTGAATAATTTTTATGGATTCCGTCATTTCACCGATTCGGACTAAATATCGAGCTAACGAATCTCCTTCTTTTTGCCACTGGACTTCCCAATCAAATTCGTCATAACACTCATAATGATCAACTTTACGAAGATCCCATTCTATTCCAGACGCTCGTAGCATTGGTCCCGATAAACCCCAATTTATTGCTTCTTCTCCACCAACAATGCCTACTCCTTCAACTCGTTCTAAAAAAATAGGGTTTCGCGTAATAAGTTTTTGATATTCAACAACCCCGATTAAAAAATAATCGCAGAAATCCAAACATTTATCTATCCAACCATGAGGTAAATCAGCCGCTATTCCTCCGATACGAAAATAATTATGCATCATTCTCATACCGGTGGCAGCTTCGAATAGATCATATACTAATTCTCTTTCTCTGAAAATATAGAAGAAAGGAGTCTGTGCACCAATATCTGCCATAAAAGGGCCAAGCCATAACAGATGAGAAGCTATACGACTCAATTCCAACATAATTACTCTGATATAGCTAGCCCTTTTAGGTACTTGAATATTTCCCAACAGTTCTGGTCCATTTACAGTTATTGCTTCTGTGAACATAGTAGCTAAATAATCCCAACGGGTTACATAAGGCAGATATTGTATAATTGTTCGGTTTTCTGCAATTTTTTCCATCCCTCTGTGTAAATAACCCAATACAGGTTCACAGTCAATAACATCCTCACCATCTAGAGTAACGATGAGACGAAGAACACCGTGCATTGATGGGTGGTGAGGTCCCATATTGACTATCATAAAGTCTTTTTCTATAAAGTCTTTTTCTGTAGCTAGTATACTCATAGTTTTTCCTCTATTCATTCTTACATGAATTGTTGAAAACGACAAAAAGTTCATTAAGATTCAAAATCGAATAAATAAAAAAATTCAAAATTGTTTTTCAAATTAACGATTTTTGGACTCCCGAATATTCAACTGACTAATTAATTCTTTATAACATACTCTATTTTTTTTTGACAAATAAACTAGCAGACGTTGGCGTTTTTCCAGAATTTTCCGTAGACCCCTTTGAGATAAATAGTCTTTTCTGTGCAATTCTAAATGTGAAGTAAGTCTTCGTATCTTATTGGTGAAACGGAATACTTGAAATTCAACCGATCCGCAGTTTTCTTCTTTTTTTTCTTGAAAAATAACTGAGATGAATGAATTTTTTACCATAAAACGAACCCCCCTTTTTTTTTTTATTTTTTTTTTATTTAATATGAATTTTACTGATCAGTAATAATAATGCTAGTTACTTGAATTTGATATACACAAAAATCTTAAGTTGGTTATGAACTTCCTATAAAATCATAAAATCAATAATAAATCCAATTTTCAAGTTGATTAGGGATCCAAAAGGATGGTATATTTATGCAAAAGAGAAAAAGTTAGACCTAAAAAAAAAAATTTTGTTAATTCATTTATGGATCTAATTGATATCTATATCATTAAATTAGTATTAGACTGGAATATAAGACAAGACATGTGTCTATTTCTTTGTTTTCATATCCCAAACATGGGACATGATAGACGTACTATTAACGAATTTGCAATCGTGGATACATATGTATCCTTACCATACTGAAACGACTGCCATTATTGGTATTAAACCAATAGCGATTCATACAAATTAAATCTTCTAATCGATAATTGGGCCAAATAAAGAACTTTAATTTAATTAGTTTCTTTTTCTCTCTAGCGAGATCTTTGCTTTTATCCAAAGCGTGACCGCTGTTTTTTACGTTATTAAAAAATACTGGATTTCTATGCATACTATTTCGATTCTTTGAATTGAAACAAATTAGAGTTCTCAATTCTCTACGACGTTTAGGGAATAAAATATTTTCAGGAACAAGCAAATCATAATGATTTTTGTTTCTATTTCCAGTCATTTTTTGATGTCTTGCAATGAATTCATCAAAATTTTTCTTATCAACATATCCCTTCTCTCGGTATCTTTTAGGAATTTTGCGCTTATTCTTATGAACCAATGAAATACCTACGGTTTGATATATAAAAAATTGTCCATCATTTTTTACAGGCAGACTAAGGGGTTCAATAATCAATATTCCCTTTTCCATCAATTCGGTAAGAGTTAAATCCTTCTGAAGTATTAAAATATTCAGATGGATTTCTCCCTTTTGAATAGAGGAGATAACAATTTTTTTAGGATTTATCAGTCGACTCAGGAGAGAATATATGTTGATATTAGTGATTATTTTTTGATTTAAAGAATCATCCCATCTCAACTGAAAACACAAATTTTTTTTTAAGAAGTCATCAAGCTCTGCTACTGATCCAAGACTTACTTGTTTTTGTGCATCTAATCTCGGATTCCCCTGGCCTGCGGGTTCTTTTTCTTTTTGACTTTGATTCACAAGGTCAAGATATTTTTTTTTATTCAAGGATATAAAAGGATCTGCCTTTTTTTTTTCAGTTAGATTTTTCTTACCATTTTCATTTCCATTAAAATGGAAAAGCAGTAATTTGATTGGTATGATCCAGGGTTTCATTCTATATGCATTGCAAAGTAGCCCCAATTCTGGGAAGAACCAAGGCTCCGGGTTTGAGTTTAATATAGGACGACTTAGTATTTCTTCATTCATTCCCATCCAATCAACCCGGGATTCAATATCGACCTTTTTTCTAAGGAAAAAATGGAGAATTCTCCAATCAACATATTTTCTTTCCGAAATTTTCTCCATATCCATAATATCATCTTCTCTTAGATAATTATTGATAGGGATACCTCCCAACATAGCAAAAAATTTGCCTTTCTTTCTATTGTAATTATAAAAAAATTCTTCTTTATTATTTACTTGGACTAGTGATCTATCAATATACGAGTCTTTCTTATCTTCATAATTAATCGATTTATATGATAAAAGATCATATCTAGAGTGTTTTTTAAAATTATAGTTTTGATTCTGTAATGGGTCTGCTTCAAAAAAATTGAGTTTTTCGTAATGAGTTAATCTGTTTTTTTCATATAAATCTAGTTTAGTTAAATCCTTATTTTGAGCCATACAGTGTTGATTGATTCTAGTTCGCCATTCTTGTGGTACTAACCTAACCCATCTGATCGGAGATAAATCATATTGATAATGACCGCTTAACCAGTTTTTCCATTGATTTATTCCAAAATTCCAAAAAGGTTTATGTCTTAATTCGTAATTAAATATTCGTTGTTTTTCAAAAAAATCTTTTATTTCATTCTTAAGAAATAGAGATGTTCCATGATATTGAAGAACGGATCTTAAATTATAAAAGTTAATAACTTGGGCTTGTAACAATTTGTAAAATACATATGCTTGTGATTGTGAGAAAGACGATAAATTACAAGAAATCTTTGAATTATTATTACTAATCTTAGAAAGTAATTTTTTTATAGTCGAAATAAAGTGAATTTTATTTTTATTTGTTTTATTAATTATTTCCTGATTTGCTTCATGATTGTGGACGTTTTTATCAAAAATTTTAATTTTTTTTATTCTTGATTCAAGAAAAAGTTTTAGATTGATTCTTGGAATAGTAAGGATAGATAAAAAAATATTTATGTATATCTTTTGAATGAAAAATTTTATAAAAAAATAGGATTTGCGGATTAATCGAGTATTTCTTTTTTTTAATATCTGCCAAATTTTTTTTGATGATTCTAATATTTTAGCACAATAATTTGTTTTGTTCGGACTAATATTTATTTCTTGAGTTAGCGATCCTTTTTTCTTTTCTTTTGTAATTTTATCTATTTGATTTCTGATTATGCTTGTTCTATTAGCCAGATCTTTCAGTTTTTGTTCTGTCAGTGAGAAATTTGTCCAATCCATAGATAGAATTTCAATAGACGATTCGTGAATCATCTGATTACTGATTATCGAATTGTTTTTCGTTGCGCCCAATTCATCTATTTCTCTCAATCTAAATAAGTTTTTTTTTGAAAGTTCTTTTATTCTTCCTTTTCGAAATGGAATCCTTTTGATGACCCATTTTTTTGTTTCTTTTGCGACTTTTCGAAGCAATTTTGTTCGTTCTTTTAAAACTCTTAAAACGAGAAAAGACTTAGTTTTCCATTTTATAATTTTTTTTTTTAGTTCTTTAAAAATGGGTTCAAAAAACGAACGTTGTTTTCGGGGAGAACCAAAAGGCCGGTCG